GGTAATTTCTTATGGCGGGTAGTTGCAATTCCAACATTCCAGAATCTTTTCAGACGAAAGATTGCCCAGCCCCCTTATTAGTAGCCGAAGTATAGGCCCGCGTGAGATCAAAGTAACTTGCTGTCCGTTCGCTCTCTGTTCAACAAAGGCCATCGGTATTAACTCACTTCTTTCTAAAAATCTTCCGCCCCTGTGATTATGACAGTTTGTTTTGGTCTTTACGTGCTTTGAAAAACATAGAGATATGATTTACACTAGAAGACTTACGATAGACCCGCCGGGAACACATTCACTACTAGACATTGACATCTTAATGCGTTGCAATCTGGACATTGATTGATCTTTATGCTTCCCAGCAGCTATACAATCCGAATCGGCTACCAGTACCTAGAAAGTAAAGACCGCTCGAGTTCTGGGAGGGGCGCCCCCAGTGCAATTTCAGTGCTGGTTGAAGCCCCCTGGGAACCTATCGAACGTATAGTAGTAGTGCTGCTTGCGATAAAGGGGACAGCGGACGTCAGAAATTCTTGTGAATTATGCGATTGATGGATAACAACGGAAAACTATTTCAAAAGATGCTTTCGGTGACTACGGAAATGAAATGGGGTGATTTGCCTACCGCATGACGAACATGGGATTTTCGAAGGATGATATTGATGAAATCTTACTAGAAAAAGAAAGACGGGCAGTGAAAGTTCAAATCGGTGAGGATATCTGCGGAAGAGCATATCTACCTTCTGGAAAGTCGCCTATGGAAAGAGCATACTGTCCGAGACTTGCGTAATATAGTTTCCCTGCTAATTACCGACGGAACCCCCCGAGCTGATTGTCTAGCTGTACGGAGGGACCGTTTCGTTTTTGTAGGTTGGTCTGGCCTATTGCTCTTTCCTTGTGCCTATTTCGCTTTAGGGAGTTGGTCTAAAACAGATAAGTCTGACAAAAGCTCATCTATAGGCGAGACACAGGCAAGGAGCGAAGGAGGAGCTATCACCGGCACCCCTCCTTCTCAGTTTGAGCTGCTAGACTTCTTCTCCTATTCGCGAGAGTTTCACTTGCTTAGGCTTCCTCTTGGCTTTCTTCAGGCGATCCCGACGAAGAGATCTTGGTTTATAGCACCATTAGATTGGGAATAGCATATAGATGTATTATAGCTCTTGCCGCTGCTTTGCTTCATCCTCTCCATTTCTAGCCCTTGTAGGTTGAGTTGACCCAAAAAGGTATTTTTTTTAGGCACCTCTAGGAAGGGAAAACGGCTTCATTACCGAAAAACATCCGTTTCAACATGTCGAGGTATCATACGATCTTCAGAAAGGCTATTTCTTGGATAGTAACCTGTTCTGTTCTTTCAGAACCTTCCCCGGAGTCCCTCTTTTTTAGTAGTTGAGAAGCTTCCGGAGCCTCAAGATGAGTTTGAGTTACAGGGTTATTCACAGGGTTGAGTGAGATACATTACATATGATTTTAAGCAACGAGCGAAAGCAGCTGTTCGTCGGAAAGACTTCTCCTCTTCTCCTTTTGCACCGCCCATTTCGTCGTCTACTAAATAATATATATGCTCCTGGAAGGGTAGGAACTCTGGCTACCTTGTACGTAAGACTTTCTCTTTATTCGCGAGAAAAGCATGCCTTAGGGAATAGTTGCATGCGGGAGTATTCCGAATGGGAAACTATATATAGGCCTAGGCAGTTTAGTTTCCCTTGTATAGTTGCCCTTTCCGAAGTTAGTGAGCCTAGCTCAACCGTTGGGAGAGGTTCTGAAAGAATCGACTCGCCATTCATTACCTGCTGCTTTTCAATTCTTTCACGAGATTAGAGGGCGGAAAAATAAGATAGAAGGGATTTATGATGCTTCGGGGATATGGCGTACGGGGCAACACAATGTGGTTGAGGTGTTTTGTTCTTATTTTGCCTCTCTCTTTGCAAAAACGGGTGGGCAGGAAATTCCATTGTGAATTTGCTGGAACCGAAGGTGTCGACCAACAGGAGAGGCACTAAGCGTAGCGAAGTGGAAGAAAGAGGCTTTCCGCGAGGAAAGATTTTTTTATGGCGCTGTTCGTGGGGTATTCTTCCTACCTTTGACAATTTTGTACAGCGTCGTGTGGCTTCCTCTAGTTTGTGTTTCAGGTGTCATGTTAATACTGAAACGGTTTTTCATGCAATCCGGGAGTGTGTTAATTCTCAACAGGCCTGGAGTCAACTTGCGCTCCGTGCTAAATGGCGTGTTTTCAAATTTTCAAATTTTGTAGAGCTATGCAATGCTGTTTGGACGTATTGCTCATCGGGCCAGGCATGTCTTTTTGCTATAATGTGTTGGACTCTATGGAATGATCGCAATCATCTCTTACATGAGTCAAGTTCCAGCCCACCAAATGTTCTAGTGCAAAGGGCTGTAGAGTATGTTTTTTTTGCTAAGAGAAAATAAATTACAAACGAAAGCCCCTACTACAACCAAAACCTAACTGGTCATGGAAAAGAGCAGGGGAAGCCTCAGAGGGCAGTTTCTGAAACCAGATCCTTTCACCATCAGACCCATACCCAATATCTGCTAACACATCGGCAACACTGTTTGCCTCCCTGAAAATATGAGTGAAGCTAACTTCTTGAACGGAACAAGCAAGAAATTTGATGTTTCTAATCAAAGTAGAGGCTCTCCATGGTATACTGCACTTTCCATTAATACAATCAATCAAAAGCTTTGAGTCTCCCTCAATTATGAGCTTAGTATAACCTGCTTGGATAGCTACCTTCAAACCAGAAATAAGACCAGATGCTTCAGCTTGGAGCACATTGCATAACCCAACGTTTCTGGCACCAGCAACCAGTGGGCTGCCATTCTAATCTCTAATTACAAATCCAGCTGCAGCCTTGTCAGCATTTAAGACCGAGCCATCAAAGTTCAATTTCACATGACTGTCATCAGGAGGCTTCCACTTAATGTTGGGTCCTTGAATTGCTACAGAAGGCCCAGGATGATTGGTATTTGCATTCCAAAACTCAGCCCCAACCTGAGCAGCAACTCTCAACACTCTAACAGGATGTGGTTTTACTTTTCGAAAAATAAACTAGTTTCTACTGCTCCAAATTTGCCAGCAAATCAGAAGAACTTTAGCAATAGCATCATTAATTGAGCAGTTAGGAAGCTGCCAATGAGAGAAATCCATGAGCCAATCCATAAAGGATGAATTAGAGCCAAGAGGAGTGGGACAATTGGTGATGCATCTCCCTACTTCAGAAGCAAAAGTACAGTCTTTGAATAGATGTTCCTGATCTTCAGTATGCAAGTTACATAAGGCACAACATGGATTTATGTTTGGAATAAATCTAGCAAGCCTTCCTCTAGTCTGCAATCTTCCTCTGATAAAAGCCAAGAAAACACTTTCACTTTAGGGGGCAGCTTCAAAGTCCACATTTTCTTTAACAGAGCGGGCGGTCTTGGTATCCCTCATTTTGGATCCAAGTCGCTGATTTGACTGTAAAACTCCATTAGATTTGGGGAGGCCCCCGAATGAATATTGATCCTCTGAAGGCTCCAAAGGGAGTGGAATAGAAACAATTCTCTTGACCAAATCCTCAGGGAGGATCTCCGCCAACTTTTGATACAACCAGTAACCATTATCAAAAAAATGATCCACAGTAAGTGATCCATCCAGTTGATCCCTTTTATTTTCAGGTACAAAATTATAGAGAGGGAATGGAAACAGCCAGTTAAAATACCAAAAAAGAAGACTCTTACCATTGCCCACTATCCATCTTAATCCCTTGAGAATTCACTGTCTTGAATCCAGTACTCCTTTCCAGGCTGCGGAACAAGAATTCCTTTTCTTAGCATCAAAAAAGTTCTCCTCCCTCAAGTATTTCTGCCTAACAATCTGCACCCACCAATTATTATTGTAAGTTAAGATTTTCCATGCGCTAACATGGCATTATTAAAATGTTCAGTAGGCCTACCTCTATTTCGTAGCCTTTGGTTTTAGAAACACAAATATCTTTCCAAGCTACAGCAGACAACTTTGTATCTTTACCCCAGAAAAACTGTCTAGATTCCTTATCTATTGCTTTAGTTACAGAAGCAGGTAATTTAAAACAAGACATAAGGTGAGCAGGCATACCTGAGATATTTGACTTAATGAGGACCAACTTACCAGCCCTAGAAAGGGTATTTGCCTTCCAACCTGCAAGCTTTGCTTGAACTTTCAGCATTAGTTCCTTGGGGTCCTTCCAAAACACAATGTTATAGATCCCTACTTCGTAGCCTCCCGCTCTCGTGTAAACTCTCTCGCCAACGAGTATTGCTTTGCAGCTGAGCCTATAGCATTGAGTAAATAAAGTCTGCTTCCTAGTGAAAGAAGTCAAAGGCTTCGTATTTTTAGGTAGAGAGGATCTTTCGTGGTGGGTTTTAGGATCTGTAGCTAGCACCATTCGCTGTTCCAGCTGCTATGGATTGGATTGACCCAGTAGCCACTGTTCTCAAGTAAAAACTGGATTTTTCTCATAACCTCCGGTCTAAGGCTGCTTCCGGACTAAGGATTGTAATAGCTTGGCGGGGAGGGAAAGGCTTCCTGGACGAAAGGTTGTAAAGACAAGGCTACGAAGTAGAGGCGCCAACGGCAGAAGGTGGAACCGAAGTGAAGCGGGAATTCTAATAGAAGTTGGCAGACATAAAGTCACCAAAGGCACCGAAGGTGTGTCACTTTCAATGACAGAAGGCTCTGGATAACCTATATTCCATGAAAGAAAAAATCGCATGTCCCGGCAAGCAAGTCAGCCATAGTCATTGGGTACAGATCTCTCCCAAAGAACAACCTTTCCCTCGATCCTCAAAGAAGACCTTTGCTTCGCAACCTTGTCTTTATTTCATAACCTGGAATGACTTCCCGCTCCGAAGGTGTGAACCTCCTACAGGGGTTTGGCCTTAAGCTTGCTTGGGAATCCGGGTTGAAAGTGATTCCAAATGTCTTATTGATCCGCTTAATCAGCCTCTTTGTAACCGGCATACAGTTTGATCAGCTGTTGTATCTCATTGAGGGTGACTGGGATTATTCTGCTTCTCCCTCTCCTTCTCCTTTCAGCCGAGCTAGTAAATCCAGATATAAATCCGGTATCGGGTAGTAATCCGATAGATGTAAAGGTTGCGAAGCAAAGGCACTGAAAGTGGATCGGCCCATGCCGTTATTAAAAGGGGAAGAGGCGCCAAAGTCGGACTCAGAATCTTGTCTGAGCTTTTCGATCACTTAGATTCTAAGGTTTCCTGGCCAAACTCCAATCCACCGAAGTCCTATAAACCATTTGGAAGTACACCATCATAGGTACTCAAGAAGCCGCTGTTCCCTTTTTGGGTTGGCAAGGATGCTCACTAGCCACCGCATAAGCGCTTCTAAAGAACACGTATTATCTACACACTTCACTTCCCACTTCACTACGTCCCATCCCGCTGGAATGCCTCCATTCCCATCCCATCCTTTATGATCTCTGGCTATGATATATTCCCAGTGCAGAAGCATATTCATGCAGAATACTCTTCCACCTAGAAGAGGATATAAGGTCATTTTATCATCAGTGGGCGTGATACAGATACTCCTCTATGCGGCTTTCAGGGAGGGGGAAGGGGGGAACAAAGCCCCGGATTAAAAAGTTCAGCCCGAGTATCTTTTACCTATCTAAGCACATGGCCAACTAGAAAACTCATCCGCTTGTCAGGTGTAATACTCACTCGTAAATGATTGGTGTCAGAATTTTTCACTGATCAGGTGTGATCAGTCTCATCCGTGTAAGAATTAGGAATTCCTCTTCCAACTTTTCCCGAAATGGGCGTTATGGCAAAGAATAAGAAGAAAACTAAAGGAGAAATTTGTCCAATAGTAACAAATGGTGCCTCCACAGGTTGACATCCGATCCAACCTAGTAGTATGCAATCCGCCAAAAGCAACCAAAATATTGCTTGGTGAATAGGGCGAAAACTTGAACTACGCACATACATACTTTTAAAAAAAGGTAAAGCCAACAGACATATAAAAACTGGTGCTATTGCGGCTACACCTCCCGCTTTGTCAGGTATACTACGAAGAATGGCATGGATCGGTAGGAAATACCATTCCGGCACAATATGAGGCGGGGTGGGCATCGGATTAGCAGGTATATAATTGTCGGGATGCCCCAAAACATTAGGAGCATAAAAAATCCAAATGGAAGAAAAGATAGCAAAAGCTACCCAACCTACCAGATCTTTTACATAAAAATAAGGGTAAAAAGAAATTTTATCCATCTCTGAATGTACACCCAATGGATTATTTGATCCATATTGATGCAATGCGGCCAGATGAAGAAGACTGGCGCCTACTAAAATAAAGGGGAGTAAATGATGAAGACTAAAAAACCGATTTAAGGTGGCATTGTCCACGGAGAAACCGCCCCAAAGCCAAGTCACTATGGTATCCCCTACTACAGGTATGGCGCTAGCTAAGCTTGTAATTACTGTAGCTCCCCAAAAGCTCATCTGACCCCAAGGTAGTACGTATCCTGTAAAAGCTGTCACAATCATTAATAGGAAGATTACAACTCCGAGACACCAAACAAATTCCCTAGGACTGCTATAACTCGCATGATATAGACCGCGAAAAATATGAAGGTGAACCACAATGAGAAACATACTTGCCCCATTAGCATGCATATAACGGAGCAACCAACCCCCTTCAACATCTCTCATAATGTGTTCTACGCTGTTGAAAGCTAGATCCACATGAGGTGTGTGATGCATAGCTAAAAAAACGCCAGTCACTATCTGAATGACTAAACAAATACCAGCTAACGGACCGAACCCCCACCAATAACTAAGATTGCTCGGGGTTGGATAATCTATCAAATGCTGATTAAGTGTGGAGGATATCGGTTGTTTAAGAAGAGAGAATCGTTGGTTCCTTATAGTCATTTATCTTTCCTATCGTGACAACTCTAGTTCCCTCACCCTTTTAGCGTTCTGGGGCCTTGCGCAGCTTTAGAAGGGAGAGAATTTCAGGCGGTTAAAGTAACTCTCTCCAACCTTTTCTATCTACCCGGGCGTCAAAATGATATTTGCATTGGTTTGTCCAAAAAAAAAAATTGATAATTCAGATCAGAATAGTAGCTATCCAAGAAGCTCTCTAACGAGCTTTTGGATCTGTTTTTACAACTCAGAATAGTAGCTATCCAAGAAGCTCTCTAACGAGCTTTTGGATCTGTTTTTACAACTCGGAATAGTAGCTATCCAAGAAGCTCTCTAACGAGCTTCTGGATTTCGTGTAGGTCCGCAACTCCTCAGAGGCCGCAAGGGCTTCAATCTCGGAGGGGGATTTCACATCAATATAAAAACTTTGGGCCATTTTTTGGCCCAAATGATGGAAATCCGCCTCACGGAGCTGTGGATACCTAGACATCACAGCCGACTTTTCGGCGTGTTTTTGGAGGTGCCGTGCCAGTAGAGCGGAAAACCGCTCGTTAGCAAGCACCCACTCATGGTATGGTGAGGCGGGCTGGGAGGGGCCCGCCTCATCGCGGCTTGGGATGGTAGAACGTAGGGAATTGCTTTCCCTACTTTCGGATTCCGTTTCCGAAAAGGGCTCTAACAGCACGTCGACCCCAAACGAATCCTCCCTCCACGAGGACGAGCTTGATGGGTCGGAGGGGGCCGGAAGAGCTTGCTCCCCACCCACACACAAAATAAGAAATAAGCAGGATTTTACCCCGCTAAAAAAATGTAAAAGGAAATACATTTTTACCAGGTGGAGCAGTATGGAAATCCACAAATAAATTATAATATAAAAAAAAAAGACACGGAGAAAGCCGTATCTTTTTTTCCAACGAAAAGCAAAAAGATTAAAAAGAATAACGAGGCAGAGCCCCAAAATGGACAAGAGTAAGAGAGTTCTTCCCGCGGTTCCTTCTGATCCTAGAAAACGTCCGAAAAAACCTTCTACGGAACTACCGAGAAGGGGCAAAAAGACTATAGCCCTAACTATAGCCCTAAGTAGATAAAATGATTGTTTAGACAATGATGGATTTCGGGCAACAGAATGGATCAACGAACTGAATACATTTCCAATACCGATAACAGCTCCCGCTGAAGCAATTGTAGCAGCCCCGGCACCTATTGATTTTGCTCCTTCTAACATATCCTTTTTTAGAATTCTCCTCACGCTTTTTCATTACCAAAAAGGGTTTTTTCATTAACAAAGTTTATGTCCTTCTTCATTCTTCACCAAACATTAACAAAGTTTATGTCCTTCTTCATTCTTCACCAAAAAAGTGAAGATCAAAGACTCTTCCCCTCGTTCCACTTGTAATGCAAAGCATTCCTTTCGATCTTGTACTAAGGTACACTGAACACCGACGTAATCTAGATGATTAAAAAAGTGAACCAAGGTTTCATCATTGCAAAGGCAATAGGAACATGAGTTTTGAATAGACTCGCCGTATAAGATTAGCAGCTATGTAATCTTTACAGCAGAAAGCTCCTAATTTTATTAGGCACATCCAGGGACCAAATGCCCTAATCAGGTTCATTGCCCCTACTGCCTTCACACCCTCGGTGCCTTTCTTTTCTTAAGGCTCTTCCTTCAGCAGTGTCAATCAGAGGCCAATGGTTGCCTATAGAAAGCGATTTGAATACTTTTTACAGGTTACTTGTATGTTAACATTATTTCCTATGAAATAATAATTAAAAAAAGTAAATGATACGGATAGATTGACTCAGGAGAAAGAAAACTTATAACCGACGTCAGCATTTTTCTTGTTACTCTTTTATTTGTCTTCGATTTCTCACATATTAAGAGAAGAAAGAAGCTCAGTTTCAAGTGGTACGGCAGCCCGTAGGTCCTCTGGTCCCTTTAGGCAATCTTCCGTGATGATGACCTGGAATAAGAGGCAGTCCATTCGGTCACATCCGCCACCAAGCGATTATTTATATTCCGCCCTTCTGGACCACCCGAAGAGACAAGTCTTTTGGTCTAGCCTCTTTCTTCATCACCACCCGAGCAACTATCCAAAAAACCCTAATGCCGGGAAGTTACCAAGCGTGAATAGCCCAATCACGACTATCTAACCCGATGAGCTAATCAACAACCGTGAATCCAAGCGAATAGAGCTGTCTTTCACAACAGGATAGAATACTTCATTGAAGAACCCCACCATCCTCTTATATCCGCTAAGTCGAAGTCGAACCTTGCTTCAATTGGATTTGATTCCGCATAGGAACATACCACGGGAAGTTCTTCCCTCTTTCGGTAGTTTACTTGCTTACTTCTGGATCAATGTCACTACCCGCTTCTTAGCATTGGACTTCGCTAGAAAGTCTTAGTTTTGCCGTTGTCTAGCATACAATGAGTTATCTGATTCGGAGAAAGTGAATGACATTCAGGAAAGGGGAAGATACACCCGCCCGTAACCCAAGGCAATTCACATCTGATGATCTAATTCGCAAATGTCACCCAATCCCTCTTATTCGATTCAACAAGAAGCTCCTGTGTCAACCACTTCCAGGCTAGAGGATTCTTTACGCTTCACAAGTCATATTAACAATCGGTAAGAAAGGAAGGGAATAGGGATTTCAATGCCGCTATCCTCCCCAATGTGATAGGAGTACCTAGGCCTAGGCCCCTGGTTAGTAGTTGTTTAGCTCTATTGATTGGATTTATATGCTTATTCTCATCGGAATATTCAAATGATTTTCATCGAATGACTATTCATCTATTGTATTTTCATGTAAATTAGGGGCAAGAAAGTTCTATGGAAAAATGGTGGTTCGGTTCGCTCTTGTTTAGCGGGGAGTTAGAATACAGGTGTAGGCTAAGTAAATCAATGGCCAGTTTTGGTCCTTTTGAAAATCCCAGTGTAAGTGAAGATCCAATTATAGATGATATGGATAAAGACGTGTCTAATTGTAGTGACAAGTCTAATTACAGTAATGTTGATCATTTAGTCGGCGGCGGATCCATTCGGAATTTAATATCGGATGAGACTTTTTTCGTTATGGATAGTAATAGGGACGGTTATTCCATATATTTTGATATTGAAAATCAAAATTGTGAGATTGACACCGATCATTCTTTTCTAAGTGAACTAAAAAGTTCGTTTTATAGTTATCAGACTTCGAGTTATATGAATAATGCAACTAAAAGTGACGATAATCGCCACAACCGTTACATGTATGATACTAATTCTAATTATAGTTGGAATAATCACATTACTAGTTGCATTGACAGTTATCTTCGTTCTCACATTTGTATTGATAGTTATATTTTAAGCAATAGTGACAATTACAGTGATAGTTACATTTATAGTTACATTTGTGGCGAAAGCGGAAATAGTAGTCAAAGCGAGAGTTCCAGATGGTAGTGATTTAACTATAAGTTCTAATAATTGAAATGTAACTCAATCAAAGAAAATTACGCTTGCAAGAAGCAATCCTTAACTTACTTACAGTGAAAGACAGAGCGCAACGTATGGAGCAGTAGGCTTACGCCCGTATCCGTACCGTACGGAAAGAGTGTTCTATCTGCGCTATAGAAAGTCTAATCCTTATCGAAGTATAGTGTTGAACAGGTAGGTCTAACTGTTGAGCGGCTGGAGTGAGTTATAGCGCTCCACCCCATTGTCAATTCAGTTACAGAGACTCCATTTTCCTTGACGGGGAAAGATGCGGTTATAATCTTTCCCTTACCGGAGTATTCTTTCTTTTTTATTTTCATAGGAAAGGTAGTTGTTGACTTTATTCCCCTTGGATTATTTACAAGCGGTAGACAATCACTTATCGAACTCAAACGAAAGGATCTCTAAATACTCAAAGTTTCATATCTCGTGAATGTCCTGAAACTCATAATGCATTGTGTGACCTCTGCAGCTATGTGTGAGTTATCTTCTTCCTTGACTAGGAGCTGATTCTATACCAGAAAAAGTGGATTCTGGTCGAAATGTGACCCCAGCCCAACCTTTCTTCTTTCGGTATGCCGCTTCCCCCAATTCCAATTAAATGGGAAGCGAAAGACAGTAAAGTAAAGGCGCCATTCATGGAGACCCTCGTTCGAACACAGGTAAACCATACGTTTTCTAATTCAGATTATTTTGTGCAGAAGGGAATCCGTTTATCGGAATATGAGTTAATCGAAATAAAAAGTCAAATATTGAACGGATCTTACTCCTTTTCTCCGATAAGGCGAACTTTCTTGAGAAAAGAGGATCCTCGCTTTAATGGCATTTCCGCTCGTTGCGAAGTTACAGAACTTCCTGAAAGCAAATTCGGGTGCAAAGGTTTTTCTTTTGTCTTTTTTTAAGTTCTCCAAACGATTCCCTGGTCTCTTTTGTTCTTTCCCAGACCTTAATGTCAATATTTCTTAGTCTAGGTTGTATGAGTCCCAGAGCCGTAGCTTTTCGTAGTTCCGTCGATCCGCTTCTCCCGCTTTTTGAAGCCATTTCGGGTTGGGGTAAAGTTCAGTCGTTAGTTATTTTGGACATTGTATCGTTGGATCTGTTGAAAACTCCGGCGGATAGGTTTTTATCCGCCTTGGAGGATGTCATTAGATATGAGCCTCTTCTTGGGAGAATTTCAAGGTTTCTCAGAACTCCTGTCGTGGATATGCAGGGAAATCCCGGCGGTTCCACTTCCGAAATGAAAATTCCTCCCCCATTTTTTTAAATTTCTTATTGAAGGACTTCGATTTGGCTCTTGAGCAGCTTTATCCGGGTCTTCCTTTTGCACGTTATTTTGATCACCTTTTCTTTCCCGTCTTCCTAGGAGAATCTATAAGCCCTTCGGATCTCGTTTTAGCTTTCGAAAGAACCGCTTGCGCTGGAGTGGAGCATGGTATTGTCACTCTTACGCCTGGGGGTCCTGCCGTTCCTGTTCTGGGCGGTTTCTTGTGTCTCAATGCCGATGGGCGGGTTTGTTTCGAAAAGGGGAATGGGTATCGCCATGCTGGAAAGAGATAGCCTTTAATGACGTGCCTAGTAATGGGAAGCGGGCTAGCCCCTGAAAATGCTCGTTAAGTTCAAGTTGGGGTTTACATTTCTTTACTTTGTTCCCCTGCTCGGCACTAGTTTAAAAATTCTTCCATAGTTGTTGATTCCGAAAAACTCCTATTACCTCGTAACCTTGCTAATCTGGTGGTTGCTGGTGCGGATGCAAATTGTTCCAGCTTGGGATCAAGGTATGATCTCTGTTGAGAGTTCTTCTGTTCATAATGGAACAGGTGATAGTCTAGCCTCTTCTAATACTGGAGAGGCTATGGTTTACTGGATGTAAGGGTTTACCCCTTGGGCTTCTACACTATTTCTAGCTTTTAGGGAGAATTTCCTTTTTACCCGATCTAAATCAGTATATGAGGAAAGAATGCCTGTCAAAGTATGACATAAAGAAGAAGGTTCTGAACGCAGTGAAGAAGAGAGTGGCTTTACGAAGGAACTATTCTTAAATTAAATGTCTTAAATGATAGTAGCTTATCCGAGTCTGCAATACCGTAAAGCATGAAAGATTTATCCCTCTCCCTAATGGTCGAGTAAGTAAAGCCCCCCTTCTCCGACAAATTCGTTTAAGTCCGAAAGGCTTGTTTTTGTCCGGCATCCCTTCTTTTTCTCCGACACGGGTGAGTCTTTTCGTTCAGAATGCAGCATGTAGAGCTTTAAGCACGGTTTACACCCAGAGGGGTGAATGACGTTATAAAGACTCAAAGACTGGGTAAACTCTCTCTTGTTCTTGCGCCTACAGTGAGGGAGTGTGCCCTTTTAAAAGAACACGAACATTAGGAAATAGGCTTTTCCGCCTTTCTAATAGAAAAAACCTCTAAGCTCAATCCAGAAGAAGGGTAAGTCTTCTTTAAGGATTGAGGCGCCAAAGACTTAGTTCAACAAGGTGCGGGGGGGCTGGTGTCTTTGTGTCTTGCTCGTGCGGCTGCATAGTAGAATAGAATTCTTAAATAATAAGAGAAGGAACGAACATAAGTAGAGAAAGTAGCTTTCTCGCAGTAGCCATACTACGCGCAGTAGCCTTACCGTTTTCATTTGAATTTTTCACTTGTAGTTTTCGAAGTATGGTATGAATTTTTATACATTTCTTAATATGTCCAACAGAGGGGGTACATTAAATCAAAAAGTAGAGGAGAAGAGACATAAAAAGAATTTTCCTGTGGTTATAACTTTACCCTGTGCCGACCGGTACGAGAATATCACCCCCCAAGCGCTCGTCGAGAAACTTAGCGCTTCAGTTCCATGCCTTTCTATAGTGGTCGCTAAGCAGTTCGGTTCAGAAGGGAATTCCTTCGTCATCGGACTTCTTTTCCAAAGCATCTCTATATATTCGGCTCAAAAAGAAATAAGAGGGGTTTTTGCCGGAGCCTCAATCACCATAAAATAAACTTTTTTAAGGGAATAGGTAGCCTCTTCAGTTATTTGACTCAGCTAGACCCACATCCTCACATTTTTGGTCAATTTTCATTTTCTCATTTGCAAGACATGTTTTCGACAAAATAAAAAATGGCTGGGAGAGCACTCTCTTAGCCAAAAGATCAATGTACTAACCGAAGAGGTAAAGAAGACGGAGTCCGCCCCACAATCCGACCCTAAAGACGCCCCCCGCGAAATGCGCTCTTTAGCCTTTGACAAGCCTGAGATCGCCGTCGAAGAACTCGAAGAAAAATATCTGATACTTGACTACGTTGCGTGTCAAATTCTCTTTAGACAAGGCAAACCTCTTATTATTTTTGGGCACTCCCCACATCAAAAATGGCAGTTTTTCAAATTCTTGTCTAAAAGGATCAACATTTTTTTTTGGCAGCAATAGAATCCCTCGGGAATCTGAAAATTACGATCTATGTGTGTTAGAGCTCGAATATCTCTGGTTTGATAGTCCTATCTTGAAGCAGCTTTTTTCACAACCCCGCTTGTCCTATTATATAATAATGATGGTAATCGTCCTCATTTCCTAGATGCAGAACTCGACCCAATTGAGGGTGAGAGCATGCAGGTTTTCCAGTTTATTGATTTAGAGGAGGGGGAGGCGCTTCAAGAGGATCGCTTAATTACAACCTTCTTGGGCTGTATCCGTCGCCGAAAACGACAAATTCATATGAGCAAACCCGCAGATTATGATTAGTTAACCGGCCACCTAATTCCTTCTGCGTGGCTGGATTCTACTTTTTAAAAAATGTCCTACTACTGCCCGAGCTTTCCGATCAACCAATCCCCTATTTCAAGGGCATCCCCTTGTTACTCACTCCGCAGCGCATATCTAAAGCTCTTACTCCTCATAGAAAGGGTCATATTCAAAATCAGGTTCTTACGCGCGATAGTTAATAGCATTGATCTCATGGCTTGGATAGTAAGTCCCTCTTGAAGCATTCTTCTTGAAACTCTGTTCTTTCTTTAATCATCTTTTCATAATTGGAAGCCTCAGTAACAAGATCCCCAAAGTCTTTAATCCTCATAGCATTAAGATGCATTCTGATCTCATTATTTAGACCTTTCAGCCCAATTCTGCATACTTGTTGATTATCCATCTGGTCAACACAACGAGCTTACATCTTCGCCTTTGGCGCCTTTGGAGAAAGAGCGCAGCGTTTTCACTGGTTTGTTGTCGCATGTGACTCAGATCTTCTATTGTAACAGCTGCTTGAGTGCTTCCAAACCGAGCATGGAAAAGGGTTTCCAACTCATTCATCCCAGATAGGGGCTCCAAACTTCTATACCATTCAAAGGCTGACAAGGTTGGAAAAAGCTTCATTTTTTGATCACTGCATTACCACATTGATTGGTAAATTGAGCAATGTGTTCCATTGTTACTCTTCTAGAATCCTCCCCCGTGAACACAGTAAAGACTGGGGTTCTAAATCCTCTTGGGAACTCTAATTGATCCACTTCATATGGATGAGGAGGTCAACATGCCGATCGGTTCTTCTGGGGACTCCGCTAACGCTATGATCCGGTCAAGGCGAATGGATGTGGCCATTTACTACTTAAGATATTGTGTTAGCAAGCAAGACGTGACTTCTCGCTGATGATGTTTAGTCAGGTCCTCTCTATGAAAATAGTCGTCTGTCTCACTTCCGCCTTCTCCGTTCTTCTGCGAAAAGAATGTTCCGCTGATATGTATAGCCGTAGTGGTTCTTCCGCACTGGTGCCTCAGAGAGGTCATTCTTGAGGCTAGGGGCATGGCTCTCGTCCTATACATCCGAATGGATTTTCCCCGCCAGAGGAAATTGATCTGTCCCTGCAACTCATTTTTGCTTCTTGGGGAGTGGCTCGTTACTGCGGCAGGGAGCCGCGAGGGATTTTTTTTGAATCTAAAAAAAAGAATCTGGGCGTTTAGAAACCGGGGCTAAATAGACAAGCACTAAGTCAATCGGAGTGGATCGGACCTAACGGGTGGCTGCGAAGTTTCTCGTGCGAGCGATGTCTTTCACTCGACCAAAAAGGAAGTTAGTCCTAAGGGCGTGAAGAGCCCCGCGCGAAGGAATGTTTTTTAGGATAAGAAGAGCTTTTCCGGCGGAAGAAGCCTATTTCCTGTGGTAGTTTACTTTCTTAGTGCGAAACGCTAAGGCAGTAAAGTAAACTTGCTTACTTGTTAGAGTAACGCAACCCATTTGTCTTTTTCATCCGCTGCATTACTTTCTCGGCATGGAGGTATCTCGCTCCACCTCTGGACTTCGCCTAACCCAAACAAAGTATACTCTTGAATTTGTATCTCGTCCATCCTGCCGCCTATATCTCCAGGTGCCAAGCTATCCGCCCGCCCTGACGACCTCGGGCTTTTTTTATTTGAAGCAAGCTGCTAGAACTAGCGCGCTAGCGCTTTACTAATATAATATCAAGTAAAGGCTCTTCTCATAGTTCTTTTCAGGTACAAAAAGAAAATCAACATCTTCTGACTTTACGTTTTCCAACAGAAATTACACATTCCCTCGGCCTCTGATTACAGTCGAAGTGCCATTATGAAGAACCTAGCTCTTCAATCATATCTGCGCCTCCAGCGAGTAAACGGAAGAAAATATGATGCGAGGACCCGATCCACCAACTATCTGAAATGCTGGCAAACAGGGCCATAGTAGTGACCAACACTACCTTTTCGTGATCATCATGGCTTTTTCCCCTTGCCCTTCTTTTATGGGAACTCAAAACTCAAGTGACCTTTCTTCTTGCAGGACCACTCTATGTTTTTCAGGTCCTTCTGCACTCACTTTGTGCTTTTTTTTCTTTTTAAACATATTCTTTTACGCAGCATTAGTCTTTTCAGACTGTTGTTCAAATCTCTTTTCAGCTTCTGCCTAAAGAAAATGGTCAGATCAATCATAGTTAAAGGAGGAGTTTCACGGGAGAGAGTGGTTGTCAAAGACTCAAACGACTTCAGCAGACTTCCCGGTTACTGATCACGATCAGCCATTTTGACTCTGACTGCTACAAATTCTTTGAAAATCTTCTCCATCTTGTCTAAGTGCTGAGACACGCTCGTCCCCTCTTGCATCTTGCTTGGAAAAAACCGTTGCCGAAGAAACCTCATGTTTACCATTGTCACTGACTCATACATTCTCCGCCCGGATTTCTCATGCAGACTCCATTGAAACTAGTACCTTATCCTTGACGCACAGCTTCGAAGAAGAACTCTTTTTTTACTGTCTACAACTATGGATGCTGTTCATATGCTTTCTTTTGTTGTTTGGCTACAACAACATCAACTTGATTGAAGAAGCCATTAGCGCCGGGCTTCTCTTTTCTCAAGAATGAAAAAAAAAAAGATCCTTTTCTTTGAAAAGCAACTGCATTCTCGTCTTCCAAACATCTACATTTAGAGGTTCCATTTTGCGATACTTGACAAGAGTATGCATTAATGCAGTAATCATATAAGCAACCATAGATCCAGAAGATTGTATCGCTACCATATCTGCACAAGCTGGGTTCTCATACCAGATGATAACAATCTTTAGCTGAAAGAAATCAAAAATTTCTAGGCATGCGCAGAGCTGAGACCTGCTGTTGTTGAGTGGCAGCAAATGAGAAAGACATATAGTTTGATTCGAAAAACTTTTTTTTATAATATATATAATAAATTATATTAAAAATAAGTATAAGTGTTTAAAATCTTAAAATTGACTCTAGACAACGGATTTTTTCGACGTGTGTGTATCCTCTCAAAACCCAACCTCAGAAAAACGGCAGGCTTTCCCTTCATTTGTTTGTGCCCTTTGATTGAGTCCTTTTAAAAGACCCAACTGATCCCCCAAGGGGCGTTTCTAACTACCTCATAGATAGCATCCACAAGAGACTGAATTAGCCTAGAGATGGGTGCATCTTTTTGCTATCTCTCACGGCCCCGGTTTCACTGGAAAATTGGAGGGTCACAAACCGCCCTCTACAGTTGCAAATGTGAAACGGTGCTAAAGGCGACTATTAAAAATGAAAAATGACTGCTCAATCGAGACTTGAGTCACCTTGGAGTAAAGCCACATACTCAACAACGTCTCTGTCTGAACTGTTGAATCCCTAAATCGAAACATACTATAAGAACTTCAAACACTGGATCTGCGGATCTACACGTGTATTCAAAAATTCTGGTCTTCTTCAATTTCAATCAGGTTCTCAAACCAATCAGGGCCAAAGACCAAACAATTGAATCCTTTTCGATATTTTGAAACTTTTTGTTTCAAAGCGGCGAAAACTCTCGCGAAATTCCCACGGCGAAACCTCGAGATACTTGTGCGTGCGAGTCTGAGACCTTACTTCTGCGACTACTCGACTTTTGCAAGCCTTATCCCGACAAAATCTCCTTAACTTAAAGTCTCCTCTAGCAATTCTAAAAACAAACTAAAATCCACCAATAGCCCTATAATAGATAGATTGAGTTACATAGTGCCACCCAGGTTTTGAACCCACTTTTTTTTAGAAGTTCATGTGCACACATGCATGTGTCATCACCTCGGAGGTCCATAGAATAAAAATATTCTTATTTTTCTTTGTTTCGATTTTTCGTTTTTCTTAGAAGAGATAAAGGGTACAAAGAGTACGCTCTCTAGAAGATTTGCTCGGGGCTGTTCACTTTCACTTGGTCGCCTGGTATCTTGAAACCTCTTTGCTTTCGGGGGGCAGGAGTGGAAACGTCTGAGAGAGTGCTTCGCGAAAGAATCGTGTGGCGCGGTGAAAGGTTTCCATTGTGGTTTCTGGCCCCCCTCCCCCTGGGCTTCACCTAATTGTGGAAGAGGGGAGGTGAGTTGAGTATCAACTCTCTCTCGCGCCTTTCTTCAGCTTGTTCCTGTTCGTCTATTCGGGACGGGTAGGCAGCCCACATACATGAAGAGAAGAAGAGAGGGGGGGAGTTACTTGCTTAGTGCTTGCGCTAAGCAAGGCGGTCGAAGAAGGTTCTGAAAGAAAGCAACCGATGCTTTGGTCATTCAGTTGACTCCTTGCTCCCAGTCCGTGCTTGCTGTCATGCTGGCAAAAGCAGGGGTTTCGGCCGGTTTTACCTACTATTGGATTTGAACCAATGACTCTCGCCGTATGAAAGCGATACTCTAACCGCTGAGTCAAGTAGGTCAAGCTGAGTCAAGTCAGAGAAAATAGACCCATATAAGAGAAAGCCGCGCAACCAGAGTTGCCCTTTCTATACAAGGGGGGGCGGAGCGCTAAGAAAGAGAAGAGAAAGCGTTATCACTATACGAAATGAAGCAGCGGCTAGCACGCTAAGATCAACCACTTGGAGAACGTGAAGCCTTTATTTCTCGGTCGTCTGTCTTAATCTTAATATAAGTGGATTCCGATTCATGCGGTCGTTCTTTGCTGCATTGGTGTTTTCACCCCCTACTCTCCACCATAAAAAAAAGGTTTCCACTATATCTCAGGAGTAGGAAAAAAATTGTATAATTAGGGCATACAACAATGGATCCATTCATTCAACAAGATCCGTTCGGATCGGACCAGGATGAATGCGATTGGTCTGACCTCTCGCTCAGATGTAAGACTCCCGCCGCGGACAGATGTCCCATGCCACGTTTCGTGAACAGCTATGCCCGAGAATGAATGAATTGTGATATAGCGCCGAAGAAGCCACTGCTCTATTCCCGACTCGAAATCTATAAAGGAGTTTAAGGGAGAGAAAAGAGGGGGCCCCTTACCATAATCCTGCTGCCTCGGGACGACTGCACGTTACATCATAGCAGCACGACCAAATGAAGGCGGAAACCTGGTTGGGCGTTCCTGCGCACCCGGCATCCTGCAAGAAAAGGCCCCTTACTATAGAACAAAGAAAGGGATTGAGCTGCGCGAAAGCCGTTGCGCTAACGTGCATCCGTTTTCTTGCTCGTTAGCGCTTTAGTTTTAAATAAGGACGTTTAGGCTTTTCTAATAGAATATATAGGGCTTTTCAGCTTACTCTGCTACAGCGGACCGTTAGCAGGGTGCCGCGGTTTGTGGGCTTGAAGGACTCAGCGCCATGACAAGTGGTATCAGAGCGGCCAAGCCATGGCTAGTGGGAAGAACGCGTAGGCTAGTGCCGTCGAAGAGGCTCGACGGGAGGGGACTCGTAATCGTGTGGACGCCTTGTTACACAACTGAAGGGACTGATTTCGAGCGGGCGGGTTGCTTCTCTGGAGAAAGATGGACTGGTTAGGCGGACCATGATGGAAGGCCAAGGGCGGAGGGTCGTGCAAGTGTTTCGAGCTTCAGTAATAGATAGGGGGGCAAGCTTTAGAGAGTAGGGCCGAGGTTCCTATACTACAGAAGGCCGTAAGCAGTGGCTCGACGGCGAATCAAGCGAAACGGATCGAAGACTTTTGAGACATGGAACAGTACTTTAAGGCTGTTCGTGCCCCTTTACCAAGTCACAATGGCAACAATGTATCTCTCTGGGGATGTGAAGCTGTGGTGGCGGACGCGATATGAGGACGTGCTGGAGTGGAGGGCCGTTGCGAGATCAACGCCTGGGAGGAACGAAATAGGGAGCTCAAGGAAAGGAGAAGTTCCCGCCTGGGAACGTTGTATGGCTCGCACGAGAGTCCCTAATGCGGACCTTCGAGAAAATCAAATAGACAAAGAAGGACTTTGATAGATAGAATAAGGCACTCAGACATCAAAAAGGGGGCTACTTCACTATGAATGGTAACATATGAATTGAAACTAATGCGACGGGTGTCAATTACCAAAAACGACTCGACCACTAACTAAGTACCGCAGGTAACACAAGGCCGAAGCCGGATGCGAAGAATATTTGAAACCGCTCTCGAACCATCACACGGATTCCGATCCAACAGCCCATGATATGGTAAGAACGAAATGTAAAGGCAAAAAAAACAATTCTATGCGCAGACGTGAAAGCTCTATCGATAGAAGCATTCTAGCCTATTTTGATTTAATTAGAGAAGAGCGATTCCCTCGTCTGAGAACCGCCATTCCCGCACTATTCCTCCCCACTAAAAAGAGCGATTGAAAATCTCAATAACCTAAACGAAAATGCAGAAGTGAGCGTACCCCACTCCTCTCTCCCCCTTTTTTAGCAACCCCCATTTTTCACCTTTGAATTAGTCAAAGCCAAAAAGATTCAAAATAGAAGGTAGTTTACTTGCTTAGTGCTTGCGGTAAGGAAAGGAGATCAGAAAGATACGCGGACGACTTTACTATAGGGATGTTTTCGTGAGCAGTAAGCAGCGGATCTCCCCTTATTTTGGGAAAGCCGGTGGCCGCGTGTGAATTCTTTCAAGGCAAGGGGCGGCCTGATTCGACATTGTTGTTTACTCTGATTCGGTCGAGGTGGTTTTCGTTTACCAGCGCGTAGGTGGTCTAAGTTCCTATGACCGAGTCTTTCTGGCCCCTGTGAACATCTTTTCTTAATGTATTAAAGAGGGCCTCTCTAACCGGTGAAAAGTGGTGGGTGTCCACTAACGGCCATTCCTGGCTCGGCTCCGATAACGCAATTCCGGGAGGAGTCGGTAGTTGGGCACTGGATCCCTTCGGACCTGGAGAACGTGTGACGCTGGGTCGGGGTTTGGTGAACCAACGGGTCGCTCCTCTAGTTGAAGTATTTGGCCCCTTTTTCGTTGCCTAGGTTACACCTTCGGAATACCCCAGAAGGGAATTTTTCTCTACTTCCCTCAATCTTCACTTTACGCCACGCCGACTCACCTTTCGTCATAAGGCGCGGAATTAGACCAAGGGGAATCCCCATAGGAACTAGTCCCTCGGATTTCGCACGTAGGAGATCGAGACACAGCCCCAGGGCTATGGAGAAAGATGTAGATCGATCGCCCTAGATAGACAACTACATAGAGGGTCTCTACAAGTCTATATATTCTTTTGCCCCCGTAAGAGCAATATCACAACCAATGAGGTCTGCAAGTTTCACATCTAAGGATCCGATAGTTTACGATATAGATAGATATCTATTTAACAACAACATTTTAAGAAAGGATATTTTTATATATCGGTAGTTGTCCGGTCGTACCCAAACAGTAATATTCCAGAGGGAAATGCACCTAAGATCAAATATTTCGAGCCGGCTTCCGTGGAAAATTCAGACTTTCTTTTTGATGCTGCGATCACATAAAAACATAAACTTTGAGGTTCAATAGCTAAATACATGGCAATTGAATCATGAGCCGAGATCATAAAGAGCATACTGCGAGTAGGAAGTGGAATTAATACAATGAATTCAAAAGCATCAAACCTCTCTTGTTCGGAAGAATCGAAACACATCGAAATGGTACCAGCCGTACTTAATAATAGAAGGATTTGGCAGAAATATGTAAAATTGTCCCTCCTAAAAAGATTATTCCAGAATAAATGGGCAATAGTTAGGAGAGGTGCGCCAGCGGCGAGCAGAAGCAAGGTTATTAGATACCTCAGGAAAGCCCGGCCAGAACCACACGTGCAAGTTTCCTAGCATGTGGCTCGTCCGTGATAACTTCTTCGGATTTGCGTGAACTAGCGGACCTATTACTAAGTGGGGATGCTCCCTCCAGCATGAGCGAACCTTTTCGAAACTGGTTAGAAATGGGCGCCACTATACCAGCCCGGATCCAGCCAGGTTCTATTGATCATGTCCCCTTCCCAACAGTTGTACCTTGTCTTGGGGCGTCTTTGGCTTTACGAGAGAAAGCCCGCCGGAGAAAAAAGTCTTTCTCTTTCCGTCCCGGATCATATTCCGGTACGTCCACAGAAGAGGAAATCGCAATGCATCTTTCTCAGCAGGCGTAGCTTGGAGTGGGAGTGTAGCGTGGGTAAGGTAAGGAAGCCGCCAGAGAGGAAGCCAAACCAGCCTATTAAGCGCAGCTAAGCCCGGAGAAAGCCAGGTGCCGGAGGTAAGCGCTATTCGGCCCGGAGCATCGATTCCCCATAACGAATAGGCTAGCTCAATTGCCTATCCTGTGCTCGAGAAGGTCCCCCAGTTCCTCGGCAGCACCTCGAGGTGCATTTAGTTGTCTTACATGAGACTCGGGATATTCCTCACTCCATGGCACCTTTCGCGCATCCATTCTGCCGACACGACGCCCTTTTTCATTATCAT